TTCTAAGTATCTGGGGGGAGTTCTACTCTATAAAAAAAATGAAAAAGCTGTAAATACTTTAAATCCTTTCGCTAGGGTTTAGGAAAAGATTATATTCGTGAAAAAGAACTGGTATATTTTGATACGATAGCCCTTCCACTACTAAATGTAGTGTTTACTGAATGGGTCTTGAATTAGATTCGATAGACGAACGGAGAATCTAATAAATTATTAGTTACGGAAAGAGCAGAAGATACTTTGTATATATACTCATGAAAGTATCTGAGTACTGTACTCTGACATCCATTCAACAGTAATTCGATTGAATGGATAATTGGCTTTTACTTTAACTTTCAAATTAATTTATATACTTTTAATTTCTATATTTTTACTTAATTTATATTTATATATTAAAGTACAAAAATAAATTTTTAACTTTTTGATAATCTTGAGTCAAGAACGTAATAGGACGTTTTCGATTGATTCATAGCGACAATCGAAGATGGTAAGGTAAGATTGAGATCAAATAAAAGGGAAAAATCGAAAAGAAATAAAGAAATAAAAAGAGGGGTATGCGGTAGATAATGATCTATCTTGATTCTATATTTTTATACTTTTGACTTAATGAAATCAAGGGCGACAAAAAAAAGAACAGGTCTTATTATTCTAATATATTATTAACATTCCTTTGATACTTCTGAGACTTCAAAGGCTGTCTCTACGTATTTTGCTTGTACTTAATGTTTTTGGATTATACTAGAAATCTTCTAGTATAATCATTAGAACTTGGTCTAATTGGATTTATTGAATTGTTTCATCAATGGTGTTGGATCATAACCCCCTTTTGACTCTGCGTTGGTAATTCTACTATTATTATTGATATTATTGAACAATAATTGAATAATTCCTTCATAGAGATCGAGGACAAAATTCACATGGATATAGTAAGTCTCGCTTGGGCTGCTTTAATGGTAGTCTTTACATTTTCCCTTTCACTGGTAGTATGGGGAAGAAGTGGACTCTAGAAGTACTACTAATTTAGTTTAGGAATCAAACTGTATCAATTTTTTTATAGATCGTTCTGCAAAGACTTTTTTTTAATTCACTATTTCCATTTTGAAATTGAATTTGAAAATATTTTCATTTCGAAGTTATATGTATTGGATTCTAGTGGAGTAATGTACTATAAATAATATATGAACTCTTTCAATCAAATAAATATTTCAATTATTCCTATGTTCCTATTTCAAAAGTAAAAGTACTCCAAACGGTATGAAATCTTTTCCAATCGAATTCTTCATAAATCTTCTATAGCGACAATGAGTAAGAACGAAACCCTTTATTACATTACTATATATTATTATATACTTTACATACTTTACTTTTTATTTGTTATTGTTTTCTGTCTTTGTCTTTCCTCTTCAAAGAGAAAAGAAAATAGTTCTGTTATTACATTACATCGATACACTTTTTTACGGAAAACAACATAGACATAGTGGTTGTCCAAGGAGATACTACACATAAGAAAATATTGTCTTTGGGCAAGTTGCATATTGCGCACTTACTATATTGTATTGTATTGTGTTTTATTATTTTATAAATTTTATTTAAATTCAAAATTTTATTTATGCTGTTCTCTTTTTTCATTTCATATTATGGTTGAAAGGTTAAAATCGGTGAGGTTTATTAATCCTTTTCGAAATCCGAAGAAGTTCCCATGGACCCTCTGGATCCTCTGTCAACAGGTCAATGAATTATTTCTTTATTGGAATGCTAACAAGAAGATTACTTGATTTTCTTTTATTATACCCATACCTATTTCATTGATTTGATTCTTTCTTTCAATGGGTATCGGAATTCATATAAAATTTAAATTAAAAAAGATAAGAAATCTACGAATTAGAATTGTAAGAGTAAGAGTGGTCTTTCGAGAATTTCAAATTGATTGGAATCAACACAAATCAAATAGAAATAGATGAAGCAAAAAAATAGAATTGGGACATGATACTATGTACATCATATATGGAATTGATATCTATATATGAAGATAATAATGTCAATTGATATATATTAACCTGTATCGTCATACAGCAAACTTTATACAGTAAATAACAATACTAGTCTAGTATGGTAGAAAAATCTTTTTCTACCATACTAGACTAGTATCTCATAGAATACTGCTGATTCTAGTTCGATCATTTTATTTAAAAGGTGAAATTTGAATCCTTTCTATTTTATTTCTTCTCTTCAATCATTGATAAGAACTAAAGAGTCACAAGTTTAATTCAAATTAATCACCTTGACTTACTGTTTTTACGTATATTATAAGTAAAAAAGCAGTAGGAATTAGAATGAACAGTGCAGTAGCAATAAATGCGAGAATATTTACTTCCATAATTTCATCCTTTCGTTTTTCTTTAATTCGCAATAACTCGGGATTTAATCCCATAGAGATGATAAATCTTTTGTCTGTAAATTCAATGGGATGAATTACATCTAGATATAATCGAATCGGATCAATATCATGAATAACAATATCTGACAAATTGCTTCATCGTCAAGAATTGAATAGTATAAGATAGAAAGATCTTTTATCCATACCGAATTCCAAAGTCAATTTTGATACAATCAAAAATACTTTTACTTTACTTTAACTTTGATTTTTATTTCTATTTTTCATTATCTTTCTTTTCTATGTTCTAGAAATTAGTAACCTTTTTGTACAATCATTTGATGAAGTATCATCTAACCGCTTTTACACTTACCATTGGTTCCAAACATCAAACATATAGAAGAAAAAAAAAAGGGATTCCCATTGGCAATGAAATTCTACTATTTGTACTCCTTTTTACAGAATAGAAATAGGGAAGGATGAATTGCTAGATTTTTTTATTGGATTTGGATCCATCGGGACTGACGGGGCTCGAACCCGCAGCTTCCGCCTTGACAGGGCGGTGCTCTGACCAATTGAACTACAATCCCAAGGAAATAACATAATAAAAAAAAGGTGTACAGTATACATATTCTTATAATTTTATTCAAATACTTTTCAAATACTTTCGATATGGATATGAACTTTAGCAATAGAGGCAGTGATCACTAATAATCTTTTCGTTATTTCCAAATTAATTGAATAGTGAATCTTTCAATGAAAGAAGTTATTTTTTTTTTTCTTTACTCTTTTCCTTAGACTTTACCTTGATATGAATCTAGATCTTTAGCAAGATCAAAACTTGTTGGAAAAAATAAATAGAGTAAATAAATAGCGATAAAGATACGATATATCAATATCAGAGAATTTGATCAGAAATTTTGACTTTTTTCTATTGGGATCGATCATTTCTGGAGAACAACAAATGGCTTATATCATTTCATGGTGGATCGGCGAATTATTGGGCCGAGCTGGATTTGAACCAGCGTAGACATATTGCCAACGAATTTACAGTCCGTCCCCATTAACCGCTCGGGCATCGACCCGGGAAGAATAAATCCAGGTTTAGTGATAATCCATGATCAACTTCCTTTCGTAGTACCCTACCCCCAGGGGAAGTCGAATCCCCGCTGCCTCCTTGAAAGAGAGATGTCCTGAACCGCTAGACGATGGGGGCATACTTGCCCAACCGTCATCATACTATGATCATAGTATGAATAGTTTTTTGAAATTGTCAATATAATTGAATCATATGATTCAATGCGAAAGATCTTTCTGTCTTTCATGATTATATATATATAATTTTTTGATTATTTATATTTCTGAATCGTTCATTCTAATCGACATTATTAGAATTATAATTCCATAAATAAATCTATTTTCTTTTTTTTTTTCTTTTCTTGAAATTCTTAATTTGAATAATATTATTATTAATAATGTTAATATTAATAATATTATTTTATTTATTTTTAATAATAATAAATTTTTCTAAGAATTTGGTTTGGGAGACAAGCGGAATCGCTTTATTAATGATTCGATGAAATATTTTGGAGCTAGGTTGAATTGGTAGGTCCATGTATCAATCAAATGAATTTCGTTATAATGGCAATTAGGATCTGTCTTGAAACAATTCCTTGCATTGATTGATATTTATGAAATCAAATATCATTAAACCTTTTTTTACTTATACTTACAAGTATATCCTATACTCATTATGTAAATCAAATTTATGGGTACTGAGTGAACCACTATACATTTAAGATATATTATAACGTATAAGATCTATTTAGATACACATAACATAGAATATGGATATACACTAAACACATAGTGACTGGTGGCTTATTCAGGAATTGAATCAAATATGCCCTTTTAACTCAGTGGTAGAGTAACGCCATGGTAAGGCGTAAGTCATCGGTTCAAATCCGATAAGGGGCTTTGGTTTTTTCATAAAACTACCGCGGTAGTATTCATATTTGAAGGGAGAATAAAAATATTATTAATTTATTATTTAATAAATTAATAAATTAAGTAAGAAACCATATTAATATTAATTTATATATATATTAATTATAATTAATTATAGTACAGTAATATTAATTATAGTTATAAGGTTGAACTTTTTCTATTATGTTTATTATAATAGTTTATTATAATAATATTTTATATTATTAATGATATAATGACTAGTATTAAGTTTATACTGAAAAATAATAAGTTGTCTACTTGAATCGCCAAATATTTCTATTTTTTATTATTGCAATCAAATCAATAAAAGAAAAAAGTAAGTGGACCTAACCCGTTGAATCATAACTATATCCACTATTCTGATATTAAAATGAAAAATTGGAAGAGTGGAGCTTTTTTTTTCGTTTTCATATTTCTTTGGACTACGCGGTAATCTGTCGATATTGCCGATTAAATCTTCTTGTTCCTAGATGTTCTGTTTTATCTGTTTTATAGGAATAAATTGCTATTCCCTTCCTTTCCAGAAAAGGGTTTATTCCAAGTCACAAGATAAGAGATGTTTTAATTATTTTTATTCTATTTTTATTCTAGAACATAGGACAAGATCATTTTATATCGTATT